TAATTACTAGTCTCCTTTGAAATAGGCCTATTTTTTCTCCAAGTTTGACCGGTCAATCGGACGGGGATTCAAGGTTTTCATTTCATCAAGTAAAAATGTGGTTCTTATCTTTAAAAAACCTTTCGAGGTATTTTATTGCATGTAAATGAAATGTGGAACCATAAATCGAAATCGAGTATCTTTTGGATTCTTTATTTTATTTTTATTAAGTTAAGTTGAACAAATTTCATTTCTACAGCACAGCCGACGAGCAGATTCTATAGGTATAGATTTTATGAATTAAAAAGAATGTGAAATAAAGATATCAGTCAATAGGAACCTTTTCTTTTTTACCATTATGAATGTTTTATGGAATAGAAAAATTTGAAAAAATACATATTGGCCCTCTTTTTTTATTTCCAGTATTCTGAAATTTTCACATATCTTTTGCCTATTTCGATAATGTTTTATTTTAGGACGAGACTATTAGCTATAAAATAAATAGTAGTAAAAAGGATTGATTCGTTTTGAACAATAGATGTCTTTCACATCCAGCTATAACAATGAGTAATTTTTTAATTTCTAAATGGCAGTTCCAAAAAAACGCACTTCGACATCAAAAAAGCGTATTCGTAAAAATATTTGGAAAAGAAAGGGATATTGGGTAGCATTAAAGGCTTTTTCATTAGCGAAATCTCTTTCTACCGGGAATTCTAAAAGTTTTTTTGTACGACAAACAAAAATAAATAAGGAATAAAACGTTAGAATAATTTGAATCAACTTGAAAAAATTATTCAATTATTATCTAATTGAATAATTTCACAATTTCCCTTTCATATTTGATATTGATTAGCTCACCAATCAATACGTAATGGAACTCGCTTCGCTTTTCTGATTGATATATAAAATAATCGAATTAGGAAATCCTCTATTTACTGAATAATACCCTTTTTGTTGACAAAAGAATAAACATCATTTCCATTCCAAGGTGGGGAGTTTTATTTTCCCCATCGACCTATTTGCAGAATTCAATTAAAAAATAAAAAAAAATTCTATATTTCCATTTGATTTCCATATCTATAGAAGAAGGTATATAAAAATCTTTAGTGAAAGTTAAGAACTCATTGAAACTAATTGATTCTATTTTGAAACCTTTTTGTGTTGTCGTGTTGTCTAACTTTCTAACTTTTTATTTTCTCTGAATTATTATATAGAATATGATAGAATATGGATCCCCATGTATCTCTTGCCCTTAACCCAATCGAGAAAGTTGCTTAATTAAATTCTGTATGACTAATTGTCAATTTTGAGTGATGCAAAATTGGTTTTTTTCTTTCTATTTTGTCTTCAAAATCCATTTTTTGTTTTAGATTTCTGAAATAAAATAAATAGGAAATAGCTGATTAAACAATGAAAACAAAAATCTTTTGAACTCTATTCCTTAATTGAGGATAGAACGGTTTAGTTACAAGAGTTCAATTCGAGGAAAGCATAAAATATAGGAAAGGGCTAGATTAATAAGACTCTAAACTCAAATCTAAAATAATGAACCTTCAACTTCAAATTCCTATTTGAACAACTTTTTATTGATCCGTTTGAATCATTACTAAACTAAAATAGCTTCCTCAATCTCGACGATTGCTTATTCATAGGCTATTATGAGTTCAAGACAGGCCGCTATGGTGAAATCGGTAGACACGCTGCTCTTAGGAAGCAGTGCTAATGCATCTCGGTTCGAGTCCGAGTGGCGGCATACCGTCTTCTAAAAAGGAGAAATCGATCTTATAATGAATTCAATTCCCGATTTCCATTTTAGAATTATGTAATTAAGGGACTCTTCTTTTTTAAGATTTTTTATGATATTTTCAACCTTAGAGCATATATTAACTCACATTTCCTTTTCGATCGTTTCAATTGTAATTACAATTCATTTGATAACCTTTTTAGTCGCTGAAATCGTAAAACTATACGATTCGTCAGAAAAGGGCATAATAGTTACTTTTTTCTGTATAACAGGATTATTAGTTACTCGTTGGATTTCTTCGGGACATTTCCCACTAAGTGATTTATATGAATCATTAATTTTCCTTTCATGGAGTTTCTCCCTTATTCATATAATTCCGTATTTCAAAAAAAATGTTTTAATTTTAAGTAAAATAACTGGCCCAAGTGCTATTTTTACCCAAGGCTTTGCTACTTCAGGCATTTTAACTGAAATACACCAATCTGTAATATTAGTACCCGCTCTTCAATCCGAGTGGTTAATAATGCACGTAAGTATGATGATATTGGGCTATGCAGCCCTTTTATGTGGATCATTATTATCAGTAGCACTTCTAGTGATTACATTTCGAAAAAACAGAAAGCTTTTTTATAACAACAATGGTTTTTTAAATGAGTCATTTTTCTTGGGTGAAAATGTTTTAGAAAATACTTTTTTTGGTTCTGCTAAAAATTATTACAGGTCCCAATTGATTCAACAGTTGGATTATTGGAGTTATCGGGTTATTAGTTTAGGATT